GTTTTTTGATAGACCTCCTCCTTTCTTTAATATCCAAGAGGTGAAATTCAGATTGCTGTTCAAGTTAGTGACGCTATTTCAATCTAAGAAAAACGGAATCGCGCTCTGTAGGATTTGAACCTACGACATCGGGTTTTGGAGACCCACGTTCTACCGAACTGAACTAAGAGCGCTTTCTTATCAAAAAAGATAAGACTGGAAAGAAAAGGATTGGATTCTTTTTGTAAGCTCACTACATCTTGTATGGATATACTAGTATCGTATCATAAGAATGAAAGATTATATATGTCCAATTTTACTCGATTTCATCGAATCCCCTCGTACTGCTCGTTAGAGGTAGGGATGACAGGATTTGAACCTGTGACATTTTGTACCCAAAACAAACGCGCTACCAAGCTGCGCTACATCCCTCCAATTAGTCTACAGTGTCATTGTAGAGAATTCCTGTCTTGTTTTCCACATCATTTTTTCTTCTATCGCTTATATTTTTCTTCTATCGATTATATATATCTACACTTTATCTGTCCATTTCATCCTTTTGGTCTCATTTACCATATAATCTTACTAAAAAAATTGTTATCCACTTGAAAAATGGAACGGAATCCGTCGGAAAAGTCAATGAGTATTTTGGGGGAATGCTCGAGACGAAAAGGACGGTTTTATATTCTGTTTTACAAAAACTTTACTGGATCATTGTACATTTCAATTTTAATTAGGGATTCCCTGTACAATTCTAGTACAATTATAAGTGGTCCTTAACTACATATGCATCTGATCATATATGTATTATCATTATGTATTACAATAAAATGAAGGGGGTTTTCAATGCGAGATCTAAAAACATATCTTTCCGTGGCACCGGTATTAAGTGCTCTATGGTTCGCGTCTTTAGCAGGTCTATTGATAGAGATTAATCGCTTTTTCCCGGATGCCTTGACATTCCCCTTTTTTTCAGTTTAGTTAGTTGCGTGGGAAAGAAGAAAGAAGATTAGAGCTACAATTTTCTATCTGTCACTAATCAGCCTCCTTCTCTATTTCTCTTTTCTCTTTTTTTTTTCTAATTTTTAGAATAAGGGAGGAAAGAGAAAGAATAAAAGTGGATTCAACGGCTGTGGGTTTGGGTTCAAATTAGAATTATATAATAATATAATAATAGAGGGGTGGAAGTCGAATATAAAATGTGGGTCGAGGGAAGAGTATTATACAAGATACTTAAACGAAATCCTGTACTGTGATTTGAAATATTGTTTAGAAATCTTTGGGTCTTATTTTAATCTATTGATTGCAGCAAAATTTTTGAGAATGTGATTTCAAGTTAGTAACTTCTATTTTTTCTTTTCTGCTTCTTCGTTTCGAATCGAAAGGAAAAGAGTTGAGTCAATTAAAAATCCAAAGGAGGTTCATGGCCAAGGGTAAGGATATCCGAATAATGGTTATTTTAGAATGTACTACTTGTGTTCGAAAGGGTGTTAATAAGGCATCCACAGGTATTTCCAGATATATTACGCAAAAGAATCGGCACAATACGCCTAATCGATTGGAATTGAGAAAATTCTGTCCATATTGTTATAAACATACGATTCACGGGGAGATAACGAAATAGCTCGGCCCGAGCACTTGCAGCCTCCCGAGGAGGGGGAAAAATGACATGCTAATTATATATAAGATAATTTGAATAGAAAGAAAGCAAATCCTATTTATTTTTATGTATTCTAATTCATTTTCGAGATCCAACCGAAATCGGGTTTTCGGTTTAAAGGAATAAACTAAACAAATCATGGATAAATCCAAGCGACCTTTTCTTAAATCCAAGCGACCTTTTCTTAAATCCAAGCGATCTTTTCGTAGGCGTTTGCCCCCGATCCAATCGGGGGATCGAATTGATTATCGAAACATGAGTTTAATTAGTCGATTTATTAGTGACCAAGGAAAAATATTATCTAGACGAGTAAATAAATTGACCTTGAAACAACAACGATTAATGACTAGTGCTATAAAACAAGCTCGTATTTTATCTTTGTTACCTTTTATTAATAATGAGAAACAAGATGAAAGAAACAAGTCGACCGCGAGAGCCAGAAAGAAATATAAGGGAACCCGAAAGAAATATAAGGGAGACAGAAAGAAATATAAGTCAACTGGGAGCGACGAAAAGCAATAGAAGGCGACCTTGAGAGACAAACAAAATAGGCTTACTCTTGCTTCAGCAGATTGATGCTTTGTTCGAAAAATCTGACAATCCGAACCGGATTTGATTCTCATTTCATAAGACAAAAACAAAGCAAAAAGCGGATTAAGAAGTGAAACTAAAAATTTTTTATTGAAAGTGTTGAGTCCTATTTCTTTTGACTTCTTTCTTTTTTCATTTTTTATGCATTTTGACTCTACTTTCCCGGAGTTCATTCTCCGGGGAACTCCGTTTAAATTACTCCGGCCGATTCTTTCCAATTGACTTTTTTTATGCTCTCATTGGAAATTAGGTAAAGACAATTTTTATTTGCTATAGCTATTTGCGCAAGTATTTTACGATTAAGAAGGAACTGTTTCTTGTATAGATCATGGATTAATCTACTATAACTATAGTAGATCCACCCGTCACGAATTACTGAATTGATTCGAGTGATCCACAAACGACGAAAATTTCTTTTTTGCCCATCTCTATCCCGATGAGACGAAGCCAAAGCTCTTATTTCTTGTTGAGTCTTTAAAAGACCTCCCCGAAAGTTTGATAAAAATGACTGCGCTTTTATTCTACGTCTCCGAGCTATATAGCCCCGTCTAGTTCTGGTCATTGAATATGCATAAATGAAACTTTGCCGAATAACAAATTGATTTCCGTTCTTTCAGTTATTCCTTTTCCCCTCTATTACTAACAAAAAAAGTTTTTCCAATGTATAAACTCAAAATTCCAATGGCTTTGGCTACTATAACCTTCCCGACCACGATTTTTTATTTTTTCTAGACATTTATTTCACCTAAAAATTCGAAATTAGATTCTACTAGGTAGTAAAAAAAGAATAAGAAATATAAACTATAAAGAAATAGTGGATTCCATCGTTTCTATGGTTACTTCTTAAACGGTGAGGTCTTCTCTATACACCGGAGCCTTTAACTTCATTTAATGAATGCTATTGGTAACTTGTATAGTTCACATTCTTTGGCTCTACCCATGAATTATCCAGTAACTAGGTCTTTCACAACGAGATCTACCTATACAGTAACGGTATTTAATTATGAGGATTGGCTGGGTAGCTGACCCTGTTAGTCCGTTCTTGCAAGAGGGCGGCCTAATCTTTTAAATTTAAACCAAGATTTCCTCCGCTTAATGGATAAGCATTTGCTACCAATGGAGAATTCTTAAATTGAGGTGATTGGATTTACACCAATGGAAACCATAGATTTCCTACCCAATGAAAGGCATATGATCAATTTTTTTTAGATAGTAACTGGAGTTCAGTTTTCCATTCTATTCACCGGTACTGATCTTTGAGACTGGAAAATTGTTCGCTTTCCTTTGTTCTAGCTCATGATCTGAACGAGTCGCACATACACCCTAGTACACGTTCCTCGACGTTGAGGGCATCTCTTAAGAGCGGGCGATTTTGTGACATTTCGGATTTTCTGTCTTGTATTTCTAATAAGTTGTTTAATAGTTGGCATCTTGAATCATATATATATATGGGATGGTTTAGATCCATCCTAACCGGATTACTCTTAGTAAACTCGTCCGGTAGAAAGAGGTTAATAGAGATAGGATAATCGAGATGAGGATAATAGGAAATCGGGTTCGCCAAATTAAAGATTATTTATTAAAGATTATTTGGTGTTAGTCAAGCCAGACAGAATCAACAATGCCGTAAGGCAAGTTGAAGTTCGACAAATTAAAGGCTAGTTGTTGTTCGTGTTCTCGTTCTCGTTGTTCTCAAACTTTGCAGGATCAACAATCCCTACCGCATCAACAATGCCATAAGCTTTTGCCTCGCTTGGTGTCATAAAAACATCTCTTTCCATGTCTTCGTGTACCATCCAGAACGGTTTTTGAGCTCTGGACGCGAAAAATTGGGTGATCTCGTTACGTATTCTTAGCACCTCATCTGCGTCCACGAGGACCTCGTCCATGTAGCCGGCAAAATGTTTAGCTCTAGGTTGATGGATCATTACCCTGATCATATAACAAAATCAAAGGTTTTTCTAGTTCACATGATGAAGCGAAGATAAAAGAAAGATAAAAGAATAGCAAGAAAAAAGATAGACTTGACCAACCGTACAGGCATCTTTATATGCATTGCATACGGCTCTAGAATAAAATAATGGGTCCACCTTCCATCAAAGAAAGAGAAAAATAGGATCTATTAGACCCCGATCGGGAAATGATCAAATTACCACCCTTCCTTTCGTGGGAGTTAAAAAATACTATGATGGCTCCGTTGCTTTTTATATTTATTTTTTGTCTATGATTAAGCAATCCCAAAGTTGCTTTTTTAGTTGATTAAATAAACTCAGGAAAAAAGAATCCTTTTTTTCACTAGTTCAGAACATAAATATTATTAAGAGACCTTCCGTGTGAAAAAAGTTTGTGACGCTGAACCGGACTACCGATAGATAAGAACAAATCGGAAATACCTTTTATCTCATACTACTCTCTCGATATAAAATCTAATGCTTTGAAAAAAAAAGCAATAAAAAAACTTTTGTATATCGAATTCAAAATGCCATGCTATTATTACTTTCTATTCATATATAAGATGGATATTCATTTTTCATATGGTGAAGGCATAGCTTTCTTTTTTCTTTCAAATAAAACCTCATTGGCGCCAAGCGTTCGGGAATGCTATACGTTTAGTCTGTGTTCCTGCGGCCAGTATAAAAGCTGCCATTGAAGCGGCCATTCCCATACCTACTGTATTTATATCTGGATCCACCAGAACTATCGTATTATGAATAGCCATCCCATTGTATACTGATCCGCCAGGAGAGTTTATCAATAAAAATTGATCTAG